TCCGAAGCGACAATTTCGCCTCTCCCATCAATAGGTTTAGCGAGAGCATTTATAACACGACCCAAGTAAGCCTCGCTCACGGGTATCTGAGCAATTCTTCCTGTTGCTTTTACAAAACTTCCCTCTTGTATCATCAACCCATCGCCCATTAATACAATTCCAACATTTTTGGATTCCAAATTCAGAGCAATACCTCTCGTCCCTTCCGCAAATTCGACTAATTCACCTGACATTATTTCACCAAGACCTATAATACGAGCAATCCCATCCCCCACTTGAACTACGCGACCGATGTTCTCAATCCCTACTTTCCTATTATATTGTTCAATACGTTCGCGGAGAATTTTATTAATTTCGTCGACTCGAAGGGTTGCCATTAGTGTTTCTTGAATCTTTTTTTTCGGAAGCAAGGGGAAAAATAATGCCTAAATTCTAAACGAAAGTAGAAGTTCAAAACCTAATAAATTTCATTATCTCTTCCATTCTATGGCCCCGAGAATGCCAATATTAGCACGAATCGTACGGAAATGTAACTCGGTATTCAAACAACTACTCAGAGTTCCTAGAGCTCCTTGTACGGCTTGTTGGAAAACCCGTTGTCGAACCTGATTCATCGCCCTTTGTTTTTCAAAATAAAGGGTTTCGTTTTTAGACTTTTCTAATTGTTCCAAACTAATAGAAGTAGCATTAATCAAATTTGCTTTTTCTCGTTCTATTTCAGAGTATCCATTCATTCGATACTCATCTGCTTCTAGTTCGACTTTCTGTAATCGAATCCGAGCTTTTTCGAGTTGTTCAAGGGTCCCTCTACGCAATTCTTCCGAATTTCGAATAGTACTTAAGATCCTCTGTTTTCGATTATCTAATAAATCTTTTAATGAAAGTAGATTATCTTGCTATTAAGTTTACAATTTTTATGATCTCTTCCCGAACCAAACATGAATCTTTCGATTCATTTGGCTCTCCCGCTCCTTTTTTTCTCTTTTGCTATGTATTATGGCTATTTCCATATCTTTTTTTTATGTAATGAGCCTATCCTCTCTTTTCCGTTTGTATTTCTATATACCCAAACTTATATAAGACTAGATGAATATTAAGATAAGAGGACTCTTCCAACTAGATAAAAATCTATCATGGTCAGCAAAGTTGTTTCTTTATTTGTGTTTGCTCTGTTAGTTAATAATTTCAATTTCATTAAGAAAAACAAACTAAATAAATGGAAAATCCAAATTGATACAATTCCTTTTATTTTTTCTTCAAATCCAAAAAATTTCTCTTTTATACATAGGTCGTCGATTCGGCATTGGAAAAAGGGCTGGATGCCCTTCTAGTAAATAGTTCAAACTATTTTATCGATATGAGTGTTCTATATCAGATAAATTCCACACTAGCTATTTCCCGTTTAAAGCATTTCGAGACTAATGTAGTTGTAGAAAGAGTACCCCCTTTTGCCCAGACTTCAAGCAGTTTAGCTTTAACCATGTTAATGGTCTCGCATTATTGGTCTATAGAGAATCAAAGTCAATTTACCAATGAGTCGCGAAATGCTATGGTTCTTCCATATGATTTCTGAAGTTATTCAGAAGTAATTCGTCGAGATCGTGCACCTTTTCTTATTTATAAAAAAAAAAAATACTAAAAAATATTCTAAAGTGCAGCCGGATAGATCCAATCTATTCTTGAAATAGACAACTCGCACACACTCCCTTTCCAAAAAAAATCAATACACCAACCACTACAGTTAGATTTATTAGATTTGTTGCTAAAATATCGGTATTAAGCCCGAAACTCCCAGCGAATGGCCTGTGAGCTAAAAAAACGAAAGAATAGGTTACATTTTTCATATGCTCTCCTCTTATAGATAGGACGAACAAAGAAGAAAGTTTTTCGATCACTTACTTCGCTCGCCCTTTTTTGATCGGTTTTTTTAATGCAATCTTTTTTTAATGCAAATAGATTTAATCTAATAATTTCTTTTAGATTAAGTCTTAGGTCGCCTTTGACCTGTAAAAAATCTCCTTTGTTGAAATGTTCCCAAAATTCCTAAAATAAAAGAAAAAGAGTTTCCACTGTCCTAAACTAAGAATGGGAAGGAAGAGGACGAGCGTATCCTCTAAATTGATCATGTGCAAATCAGCCCTTCCTGGGGTTCCTGGGGTATTGTCTGTCCCGATAAATACAAAATTCCCGGAATAATATAATAAATAGGAGTAAAGTATTGATATACTTGGAATTACAGAAGCAAATGCCAATGTACGAAAAAAAAAAAAGAAAAAAGTATCTAATCTAAAGGACTCATTTTCTTTTTTAGGATTAAACAAAAGGGTTCGCAAATAAAAGCGCTAGTGCCACAACCAGTCCATAAATTGTTAAAGCTTCCATAAAAGCTAGACTAAGCAATAAAGTACCTCGTATTTTACCTTCTGCTTCTGGCTGTCTCGCAATACCTTCTACAGCTTGTCCTGCAGCAGTACCTTGACCAACTCCGGGCCCAATAGAAGCAAGCCCTACGGCCAATCCAGCAGCAATAACGGAAGCAGCAGCAATTAGTGGATTCATGGTGAGTTCCTCGTGTCAAAAAAAAAAAAATGGTTAAGGATACAATCAACCAAGAAATTATTACTTCTAACTTCTAAGCTCTATTGGGTAAAAGTAACTAATAAGTACAAATAAATGATAATTGAAATCGTCCGAATTACTTCGAAATCTCGTTTTTAGTTTCTAATCATTAGAGGTTTGTGTAAATCCATATGATTCTCATTATTCTATTTCTCTTTCTTTTCAACCAATCACTCTTTCATTCCATCCTTTTTTTTACTTTTCGATATCCTTGAGTTCCCATTTTTTCCCCTTCATCTAACATAATAAAAGACGAAATATAGGAAGAACCCCTATGGAAATCGAACTAATCCAAATCCAATAGGAATCAAATCAAGATATACAATTGATAACAATATGCTGCATAGAATTAGAATTAGATATGGAATCCAGTTCCATATAGAAGGGAATTCTATATATCGGATTAGATAATGAATCTAACTTAGGAATAAAAAAAACCATATACATTCGTTTCTTCTATTTTGTTTGCGTATTTTCTCATTTTCTATTGAATCCGATTCTAAAATCATTCCTTAGAAATCCGCACAAAAGATAACTGTCTTGTAGGCATTAAGGGTATAGATCTAACCTGCCCCCCTGAATGCATATATACTTTACCTCTTCCGTAATATAGTCTATTCTCTCCCCTACAACTCTAGGTTGTATATTCATACGCATTTTGAACGATTTAGTTTTCCAACTAAAAGGATTATCTGGAATCATGCATGAATTGGGCTAAGCTAAAAAAAAAAGACTATTTTGAAAACTAGTCAATTCAATGATGACCTTCCATGGATTCACCTATATAGGCTGCAGCTAACGTTGCAAAAATAAGAGCTTGAATACCGCTTGTAAATAATCCAAGAAACATGACCGGTATAGGGACTACTAAGGGGACTAAAGAAACAAGAACAACAACGACTAATTCATCCGCCAATATATTTCCGAAAAGTCGAAAACTAAGCGATAATGGTTTTGTGAAATCTTCTAGGATGTTAATTGGTAAAAGGATTGGGGTTGGTTTAATATATTTCTCGAAATAACTCAATCCTTTTTTGCTAAGACCCGCATAAAAATATGCCGCTGATGTTAGTAAAGCTAAAGCAACAGTAGTATTTATATCATTCGTGGGCGCTGCTAATTCTCCATGAGGTAACTCTATAATTTTCCAAGGTAAAAGAGCACCTGACCAATTCGAAACAAAAATAAAAAGGAACATAGTTCCAATAAAGGGAACCCAGGGACCATATTCTTCTCCAATCTGAGTTTTGCTCAAGTCTCGAATAAACTCAAGGACATATTCGAAGAAATTCTGACCGTCGGTCGGGATAGTTTGTGGATTCCGAACAGCTATGATAACTGAACCTAGCAAAATAGTAATTACGACCCAAGAAGTGATGAGTACTTGGGCATGAATTTGAAAACCTCCTATTTGCCAATAGAAGTGTTGGCCTACTTCTACACCCGATATATCATATAACCCCTTGAGTGTTTTAATGGAACATGGTGTAATATTCATATTGTCCTCTGATAAAAATTGAACTTCAAAAAAGGAATTCTTTTGATTCAAGCATCTCTTTCTCAACTCAGCAACTTGAAGTATTAATCTTATATTTAGGATACCAAGAAATCACATCAGATCATAATATATATCAATACCCCCTAATATATATCAATATTCCCTTTCTTTTATCTATGCAAAACAAAAAAGAATAGTAACTGATCCTATGAATCTACGCAGTTGCTTAAGAATTCACTATTCTTCTTAATCAACGGTTTCTTATATAGAGAGAGCGGCCCTCAGAAATTGCAAATACTAATTTGTTAAGAATTAATCGAATTGAAGTCATAGTGTCATCGTTGGCAGGAATCGATATATTCGCGAGATCTGGGTCACAATTTGTATCGACTAAAGAAATAGTAGGAATCCCCAAAATGGCACATTCCCGAAGAGCTATATACTCTTTTTGCTGATCAAGGACGATCACAATGTCAGGCAACCTCGTCATATATTTGATCCCGCCGAGATATCTTTGCAAGGTAGATAATTTTCTCTTTAAGATTGCCGCATCTCTTTTTGGGAGATGGTGGAATTTTCCCATTTTTTCTTCTGCTCTTAAGTCTCTAAATTGAGAAAGTCTAGTTTTGGTAATCGACCAATTCGTTAACATACCACTGAACCACTTTTTATTCACATAATGACAACGAGATCTTATTGCAGCTGATGCTACTAAATCCGCTGCTCTTTTTTTGGTACCAACAATTAAGAAACTTTTTCCCTGACTTGCTGCATCAAAAACTAAATCACAAGCTTCTGATAAAAAACGAGCTGTTCTAGCGAGATTTGTAATATGAGTACCTTTACGCTTTGCCGAGATGTAAGGGGCCATTTTAGGATTCCATTTCTTAATACCATGACCAAAATGAACTCCCGCTTCTATCATCTCTTTCAAATTGATGTTCCAATATCTTCTTGTCATTTTTTCCACACTTCCTTTTTATTTTTTCTTTTTTTTCGTCTTACCATTACGGAATTAATTTCTTTTTGAAGATTAAGAAAGAGCCGAAATAGCTTGAAATAAATAATAATTGTTCCGATGGAACCTTCTACTCAGAATTGACCATTGATACACGGTATAAACATAGCCTTAATGAATTAACTGACTTCTTTTACTTATTAAAATACAATTAAAATACAAAATCTAAAATCAGACCTGTTAGCATTCTAAGGGCAAAGTATAGTTTAAATTAAAGTAAAAAAAAATTGCTTTATGTATACTTAAATCGTATAAATAGGGGTAAATGACTTAAATCATATAAATAGGGGTAAACGGGGCTTCTGATGTTTCATAGAAATTGTTTGTTACGTCAGAATCAGAAGAAACTAATTCTGTATGGAGAAACAAAATATCTCTCATTTCCGACGCGAATAGATTTTTATTTTGAATTTCAAAATAAAGGTTCTTGTCTTGTGGGGAACGATGCACAAATTTTTGGAATCCGGTACCAACAGGTATAATCCCCCCCAGAACTACGTTTTCTTTCAGGCCTTTCAACCAATCAATACGACCTCGTAGGGCAGCTTTTGCTAAAACTCGAGCAGTTTCTTGAAAACTTGCTTCAGATATGAAACTTTGGGTATTCAGGGAAGCCCTTGTTATTCCCAATAAGATTGCCCGATAATAGATCGATTCATCTAAAGCCCGCCCTGCTCGTTCCGCTCGCAATAGTCCTATTAATTCTCCAGGTAAAAAAACATTAGACATTCCATCTTCGGAAATCCTTACTTTTGATGTTACTTGGCGTATAATAATCTCTATATGTCTATTATGGATCTGTACCCCTTGGGATCGATAAACCTTTTGTATCTTATTAACCAAAGAGATACGACTTTGGGCTACGGTTAGCTCAGCTCCAATCAAGAATCCCCAGGGAACCCCAAGAATTCTTGGTATACGTTCATTCCAATCCTCAATTCTCCTTTCGAGATTCGGCGATAGTGAATCAATTGAACGCGCTTCGAAGATTTGTTCTACTTTTGGAAGACCCTGCGTTATATCACTAGATCTCGATTTTTCATATATAAACGTAACTAACCTATCTCCTTTGTAAAGGATTTTTCCATACTGACCATGAACAGTTGCTCCTATAGTGGCCAAATAAGGCTTAGCTGCTCTTAGAACAAAGGAGTCCATATTAACAATGAAAATTTGACCTGATTTTTTTATGTGCGATTTAAATAGACATACATTTTCACAAATAAATTGTCCAAGGTGAATTATTGCCGATGTCTCTTCCCACGAGTCATGATAGAGAAAGTGCCAATTCAAATGGAATGGCTCCAATATGATGTTACTGTCGAAAGTCGAAATCCTTTTATTTTCGTCTATTAAAGAGTATTTAAGTCCTTGAAGTACTTGGAAGGTTTGTTTCAAATTTTCAAGGAACAAGTATTTTTTTAACAAGATCTGATTATGTGTTAATAAATAGTAAGATGAAGAAAAATTTGATATACTAGGTACAATAGCGCCTAAGAGCCCAAAAATATCTCGAATAGGAATTCTAGGATTCGATTCTTTTACCGCATTGGGATATTTTGAATTCTTGAATAAACCAATTCGAGAACAGTTGGATGCCGACAAAATCATCAAAGATGGATATTCTTTATTTCGATTTAACAAGGTGCCAATAGCTTCTTGATGTTGGCTAAGTGATTGAACCTTCGCCTTGGAATAAAAGGAATTGGTATTGGTGCGATCTAACCTATTATTGGGAATTAGTCCTACACTTGTCCTATCATACCTTCTTCGTGTATACGAAGTAGTAGACTTGACTAACTCAATTCTTAGGAAATCGCGAATCAGATCATTTGTTCTTACCTCAACAAGAGAAGCACGAGCCCCCTCTTTTTCTTCTTGTTCCCAATTCACTACTAAGCAAGTTCGAACAAATTGACTATTCGTGTGATAAATTCTTTGAGTTAATTTGCTATTTTCATGAGAAATAAAATTGACAAGTCGAAGTTGGAGAGTATCCTCTTCTTGCAGGAGATTCTGCGGGAAAAGTGTTGCTAAATTTATCCCTTCGTCCATTTGATATGCGACTGCAGGTCGAACCGAAACAAAATACTTTTCCTTGCTTTTGAGAATTTTTTTCCGTTGAACATAAACCCAATTTTTTCTTTTTTTTGATTCCTTAGAATCTTTTTTTTCTCTTTCTGGTGGTATCAAACTGCCACCTAATATCTTATCTGCCTCTTCAGGAAAATGAATATCTCCGGAAAAGATTTTGAGTTCCGTATGGCTTTTTTTTCTCTTCACTCGGACCAATCCACCTAGTCGACTTCTTGTATTTTTTGTGAGTTGTGTATCGGCTCCAATAATACTATTGTCAAGTACCTTTAGGGATGAGGATCTCGGCAAGATATGCAGTTCTTGAAGAATGAAAAAAAATTGATCTACTTCTTTTTGGTATTTTAGACTAAATTCTTTTGTTCCTCGATGTTCAATAAAACTCTCTTTTTTTAAGATGGAATCTTCCTCGGGGCTCCCATATTCGTCTTCTGAGTCTTCCTCTGAGTCTTCTTCTAAAGTCCCATATTCCTTCTCTGAGTCATCTTCAGAGCTCCCATATTCTTTTTCTGAGTCTTCCTCTAGAGTCCTATATTTGTCTTCTAGGATTTCATTTTTACCCTCTCCCTCTCGGGTCCTATATTCGTTTTCTGGGCTCTCATATTCGTCCTCTGAGTCTTCCTCTCGAGTCCTATACTCTTCCTCTCGAGTCCGATATTCTTCCTCTAGGGTCCTATATCTAAATTTCACAATTCCTGAACCCCTTTTATCTTTTCTGTATCGTGGATCATCAAAATAAGCAAAAATAATATTTCTACGTAAAACACCCATAAAGGGTATTTCAATTGAAATACCCAAACAGGATATTAACTCTTTCTCTTGTTCTTGATGATATTGTAATGGAACGACGAACCTATTTCTTCGCTTTTTCGCCAACAAATCCGAGTTATCTTGAAGAATGGAAGGATAGACAAAATTACAATGACCGTTGCACACGATTCGATCTGGCGTTAAATAATCAAGAATTTCCCTATCTTTTTTACCAAAAGTATCCAACAGTCTATGGCTTACTTGATCATTAGCCATTGCTAGGTCAAAGATATATCTTCCATGAACAGAAAAAGAATAAGTATTCATTTGATCTTGATCCTTGTGGAGCGAAAAAGATGCTATACTGGATCTGCACATACTTACTGACAATATCCATAAATGGCTTGTTTTTGGTAATCGACGAAGATTGCCATATTGATATTCGGGCGCATGGTAAACATCAGTACTCCAGTGCATTTCCCCGTCTGATTCGGAATAAATATGCTTTTGTATCTTTTCTTTAAAATGCAAAGTGGACGTTCCGGCACGAATCTCCGCAATTACTTGTTCGGATTCTACATATTGATCATTTTGCACTAGAATCAAGCTTTTTAACGGAATATTCACACTATGTAGAATATCCTGACTCTGAATAGTTACATGCAAGTCTATATAGCATAGAAAAGCGGGTTGTCCATGACGGGTACGTGTGGGGTGAACCAAATCCTCATTGAATTTGATTTTTCCATTCGAGGGGGATCGTACAAGGTCGGCAGTACCCCCTGTGAATACTCCACCAGTATGAAAAGTTCTTAATGTTAGTTGAGTCCCTGGCTCCCCAATTGATTGACCCGCAATAATACCTACAGCTTCCCCCAATTCGACCAGATCCCCATGAGTGGGACTCCGCCCATAACATAATTGACAGATCCAAGATGTGCTCCGGCAAGTAAAGGGGGTTCTAATATATATTGGTTGTGCTCGAAACGGTTGTGCTCGAAAGGCAGTTATGAATCGATTAACTAATCCAATTCCAATATCTTGATTTCGAGCAGCAATACATCGTGAACCAATATATATATCGTCTGCTAATACACGACCAATTAGTGTTTGGACAAAAAGTTTTTCCGTCATCCCATTTTGAGGACTCACAGAAATACCTCGGATAGTACCACAATCTCTTCTACGCACAATAATATGTTGAACTACTTCAACAAGTCTACGTGTAAGATAGCCAGCATCCGCTGTTCGTACAGCAGTATCTACAACCCCCTTTCGGGCTCCGTAGCAGGAAATTATATATTCTGTCAAAGAAAGTCCCTCGCGTAAATTGCTTTGAATAGGTAAATCAATCATTTGTCCTTGAGGATCCGCCATTAACCCTCTCATACCTACTAATTGGTGTACCTGAGATGCATTTCCTCTGGCTCCTGAAAAAGACATTAGATAGACTGGATTAGAAGGATCCGTTATTCGAAAATTAGAATTCATTTCTTGTTTCAAATATTCACTTGTAGCATACCATATCTCAACGGATTGGCGTAATTTTTCTACCGCGTGTACAGCCCCATAATAATAGTGTTTCTCCAAAAGAAAACTCTGTTGTTCCGCGTCTTGGACTAACCATCCTTTAGAGGGAATTGTTAAAAGATCCTCGATTCCTAAAGAAATCGATGTAGTAGTGGCTTGATGGAAGCCCAGGGTCTTTATTTGATCCAGTATATGGGATGTATATCCCATTCCGAAATGATCTATTAATCTGCTAATAAGTCGTTTCATAGCAGTTCCATCTATCTCTTTATTATGAAAGACCAAGTTGGCCCGTTCCGCCATACATAAGTACCCCCTTTTTTGGCTGAGTAGGATTCGACAATGGGCCTGAGTCAGTGATTCGAAAACTTAATTTACTCCCTTTCCTCAATCTCAATCTGGATTCGCGCGGCAAAAAAGATGGTACTCGCGAAATCGGAATGCCCCCCGAAAGGGGCATCGCCGAATCTAACTTCCTTGTTTAGATAGTGTATGAATAGGCCCGACTAAATCCTTGTATGGCTTCCTCTATTTCTCTATAAAAAGAAATATGACCAAGAGTGGTTCGAATGTATATAGAACGGATTTCCTTTTTTCTATTTCCCACTACCAGATAGTGGTCATAAATCTCATGATAAGTCCCAAAAGATTCATATTGAACTTCAATCGGAACTTCTCTTGACCCAACGACGCGTTGATCTAGTTTCCATCGGAGCCACAAGGGACTGTTTAAACCGATTCGTTTCTGTCTATAAGCTCCCAGTGCATCATAGGAACTAGAAAAATGGGGTTCTTTATCTTTCGTATACTTATAATAATTGTTATTATTGTAGTTTACTTTTTTATTTGGAGAGTTTCCGCAACTATTATATCTATTTGCACAAATACCTCGACGGTTTCCAATCGTTAATACATAAAGTCCGATAAGCATGTCTTGGGTTGGCACGCAAATAGGATCTCCAATAGCGGGAGACAGGAGATTCATATGAGAAAACATAAGTAAACGAGCTTCCGCCTGAGCTTCCAAGGATAAAGGTAGATGAACAGCCATTTGATCCCCATCAAAGTCCGCATTGAAACCCTTACACACTAATGGATGTAAGCAAATAGTACGCCCCTCTACTAAAGTGGGTTGGAAGGCCTGTATGCCTAATCTATGCAGGGTAGGTGCTCTGTTCAACAGTACAGGATGCCCCCGCATAACTTCTTGAAGTATTTCCCATACAATGGGTTCCTTTTCCCAAATTTTCCTTTTAGCAATCCTGACATTAGAAGTAGCACGTTTCGTGATTAAATCGCGAATTACAAATAGCTGAAAAAGCTTTATTGCTATCTCTAGAGGTAATCCACATTGATGTAATGAAAGCGAAGGACCCACAACAATGACAGAACGCCCCGAGTAATCGACCCGTTTCCCAAGCAGAGTCTCGCGAAACCTCCCCTCTTTACCCTCAATTACATCTGAAAGTGATTTGTATACTTTATTGTGACCATCCCTTGTTGGTTGCCCGCGGGACCCACTATCAAGAAGTGTATCCACGGCTTCTTGTACCAATTTTTCCTGACACATTACTAAATCCGCTGGTGCTAATTCACTTTTTTTTAATAGATAGGCAAGGTTGTTGTTCCGACGGATAACTCTCTTATAAAGTTCATTAATATCCGAAGTCACTACTTTATCCCCAGACCTATAAACAATGGGTCTCAATTCGGGAGGAAGAACCGGTAATAAGCACAAAACCATCCATTCTGGTTCTACATTTGTTTGAATAAAATGTTTCGCCAATTGCATGCGTCTAATCAAAAAAACTTTTCTTATTCGTCTTTTTCTATCTTCCCATTCATCTCCACTATACCCCTCGTCTTCTAATTCTTTCCATTCAACCAAGGAATTCTCTATAATAATTCGCAAATCCAAATCCGCTAATTGTTCTCTAATAGCACCTGCTCCTGTCGCAATTTCCCGATTTCGAAATGTTGCAAAGCCTGGGGTAGAAAAAAAGGGAGAAATACTGTGGTTACAGGATGAAATTTCATCTTCGAATAAACCCCGTAATCGTAAGAAAGTAGGTTTTTTAGCGCTGGGCCTAGCAAAAGAGAAATCGCCATATACTAGGCCCTCCAATTTCTTAAGGGGTTTATCTAAAAGATTCGCGATATAACTAGGAAGACCTTTCAAATACCACACATGAGTCACTGGACATGCCAGTTTTATGTAGCCCATTTGATATCTTCGTATCCGAGAATCAACAAATTCTACCCCACATTTTTGACAAAATCTTTCGTCTTCGTTTTCAGCTACGCTCGCTCGAGAATTTCCACAAGCACAAATTCCGCTTTTTATGGGTCCAAAGATTCTTTCGCAAAACAATCCATCTTTTTCTGGTTTATCGGTTTTATAATGAAAAGTGGAGGGCCTTGTGACTTCGCCAACGACTTCCCCATTAGGTAGGATTTTTTTAGCCCAAGCCCTTATTTGTTGAGGGGAAACGAGTCCAATTTGAAGTTGTTTATGTTTATATTGGTCAATCATAAAATAGAAATAAGAAAAGAATTTATATTTATTCCGATCAAACATCCTCCCTATTAACCTGGAAGTTCTTCTCAGATACAAGGAAATGGTTCAGTTCTAGAGCCAAAGATCGTAGTTCTCGAACGAGCACTCGAAAAGATTCTGGAGGATCCTCGTGATTAGGCACTCTTTTTCCCCAGATCGTAGCATTAAGTATTTCTTGGCGAGCTATAAGATGATCAGATTTATAAGTAAGTATCTCTTGTAAAATATGAGCAACACCAAATCCTTCTAAAGCCCAAACTTCCATTTCTCCTATTCGTTGTCCCCCTTGCTTGGCTCTTCCTCTAACGGGTTGTTGGGTAACAAGTGAGTAGGGCCCAGTAGAACGTCCATGAATTTTCTCATCAACTTGATGAATTAATTTTAAGATATAGGACTTCCCTATTAGAACAGGCTGTTCGAAGGGATCTCCTGTTCTTCCATCAAATATTCTACTTTTTCCCGGGTACTCGGGTTCAAATACCCATGGATTTTTTGTTTGTTTACTGGCTTCATATAATTCCGAAAACACGAGTTTTCTTGAAGCCTCTTGCTCATATCTCTCATCAAAGGGTGCTATTCTATAATGTTTCTTTAGCAGATCCCCTGCTAATCCGAGTGAATTTTCAAATATTTGTCCCACATTCATTCGTGAGGGTACTCCTAAGGGATTGAAGACCATATCAACAGGTGTTCCATCTTGCAAATAGGGCATATCTTGCCTAGGCAAAATTTTGGAAATGATCCCCTTATTCCCGTGTCTTCCGGCTACTTTATCCCCAACTTTGATTTCACGTTTCTGTAAAATATATACACGAACCATTATGTCAAGGGGGTCCCTCTGGATCCATTTCACATCGATAACGCGCCCTCTTCCACCTATAGGTAGTTTGAGAGAAGTTTCTTTTGAAGTGGATACCTCAAGACCAAAAATAGCCCGTAATAATCCAGCTTCCGCGATATATGATGATTCGCTCGCTATCTGAGGCGTTAATTTACCTACTAAAATATCGCCAGTTTCCACCCAGGATCCCAACTTCACAACTCCATTTCTGTCCAAATTGCGGAGTAAATGTTCTTCTAGATGTGGTATTTCTTTAGTGATTTTTTCAGCGGAGCCTTGGCTTGTCGTATCCGTCTGAATTTCATATTTTCGGATGTGAAAAGAAGTATAAATATCCTCATATACCAAACGTTCACTAATTAGTACTGCGTCTTCGAAATTGTAACCCTCCCAGGGCATATAAGCTACTAAAATGTTTTTTCCTAAAGCAAGTTCCCCACCAACTGTAGCTGCTCCCTCCGCTAAAATTTGCCCTTTTTTAATGGATTTACCCCGCGGAACCCGAGGTTTTTGGTGCATACAAGTATTTTTGTTAGAGCGCTGATGGGAAACTAAAGGAATACTTATAGTCTTCCCACTACTTGATAAAAGGATCTTATGACTATCACTAGAAATGATCTTTCCCTCGCGTTCGGCTATAATGGAAACCCTCGAATCTAGAGCTGTTTGGCGTTCCAATCCAGTTCCAACAATGCACTTTTCGGACCGAGAAAGTGGAACTGCTTGGCGTTGCATATTAGAACTCATTAAAGCCCGATTCGCATCATTATGCTCAATAAAAGGAATGAGAGAACCCCCAATAGAAAAATATTGGAAAGGGAAAATACTTCTAACATGAATCTGTTCCCATGCAATAGTCAGGAATTCTTGACGGTATCTAGCTGGAACAACCTGTTCTTCCTGAATACCCTGATTCAAGGACAAAGAATTTCCTGCTGCTATCATATAATATTCATCTCTATTTGGTGATAAATAAACCACCTGTCTCTCTTTTTTTTCTTTTGCTTTCTCAGATATTTCATAAAACGGGCTCTCTATAGATCCCCACCAGTGATCAATTCTCGCATGAATAGCTAACGATCCGGTAAGTCCAACATTGATTCCTTCGGACGTGTCAATTGGACAAATACGCCCATAGTGACTCGGATGAATATCTCGGCTCCGAAAACTTGCAGTTCTCCCCGTCAATCCTCCAGGACCCAAACAACTCACTTTTCGCCCATGAACCGTTTGTGTCAATGGATTGGTTTGATCAAAAACTTGAGATAAAGGATATGTGCCAAAAAAGGTCTCATAAGTAGTTATTAATAAAATCGAAGTTGAAGTTGGAGTTACCAAAGTTTGTGGAGTCGGTTTCGATTGACGTATGAATACTCTACGGATAGTTTTTTGAACCGCATGTTGTAAACGGCCAAGAGCCAGTCCGAATTGATCTTGTAACAGATCCGCAACTGAACGAATACGTTTATTTTTCAAGTGACTCATATCGTCATCGTCAAGTATACCCGTTCCAAATTTCATTCCAATCAAATGATCTGTAGCGGCCAATACATCTCGTGGTAACAAGAATGTATTGTTCTGAGGGATATCAAGATTCAGTCTCCGATTCATATTTCGTCGACCAACTCTTCCTAATTCGCATTTTTGTTGAAAAAATTTCTTTTGTAATTCCTCGCATAAGGACTCCGAAAATACCAGGTCCCCACCTACACAAGCAAATTGTTGATAAAACTCCAAAATAGCTTTTTCTTTTGACTCAATCCTCTTCTTCTCCTTAGCATTCGGGAAAGACAAGAAAATTTCGGGGTAGGAAACATTATCTAAAATTTCTCTTAGATTTGAACCCATAGCTGATGATAGAACTAAAATAGATATCTTTTGTTTTCTACTCACGCGAGCCCATATCCTTTCTTTTTTATCAATTGCTAATTCCGACCTTCCTCCCCAATCTGATATTATAGTCCCGGTGTATATAGAAATTCCCTTGTGGTCTAATTCCGAGCGGTAGTAAATACCAGGACTTAACAATATTTGATTGATCACAATTCGGTATATTCCATTTATTATAAAGGTTCCTAAGGAATTCATTATAGGAATGTTTCCAATAGAAATGGTTTGCTTTTGCGCATCGAAACCAAAAATTAATCTCGCAGATACATATAATTCGGAAGAATAGGTGAGTGATTCATACACAGCATCCCTTTCTTTTATCGAGGGTTCTAGCAATTGATATCCTTTCGCAAATAATTGAAATGCAATTTCGTGATCTGGATCTTTAATTGTTGGAAACTTCTCAAGTTCTTCTGCCAAGCCCTGATTAATGAATCTACAAAATCCCTCGAATTGGATCTGACTAAATCCGGGTATTGTGGACATTCCCTCATTTCCATTCCGGAGCATTTTAATCTTAAGTTTCCTATTCTATTTATCGAAGAAAAATTCCATTATCAGCTCACTCTTCATCAATCCCTACGGATCAATCTAGCAATCATGGAATCTATATTCTGTTTGCTGAATCACATGAAATTCTAGGGAACTTCACATATGTATTTCATATATGTATTTCATACATATGAATAGAGACGATTTCGACGAAAATTCGAATTTTGCAGGGGTAGAAATAGAATAAAAATAAATTGATAAAACAGTCCTAGAAAAAAATTCTGCCACTTAAACTTTATGATATTCTAAAAAGATTGGATAGCAAAGATTTCTCGTTTTATCTCCTTTCTATGAAAGGGGATAAAGCCATAATAATTTATAAGCACTAGAAAGTTTGACTTTAGTTCGATTTAGAATAGCACGCTTAGTTTCATTTTCAAAAATAATTTGAAGGTTCTTTTTTGTTTCGTACTTTTTTGTTTCGTATTCGTATTTTTTGTTTCGTATTCGTAATAGTAGAGAATTGCTGTAAAATAAAGGATTTCGTTGTAGAATCCTAAAATAAAGTATTTACTTTATTTTTTAAGTACTTGCGAATCTAGTTATCCACCTATCTACATATCCTTTCTTTTATCGTAATTGCACTTAGGTGGTCCAAGAAGGCCAAGCCATAATCTATATCAGAGCAAATTCCCCCTTTTTTTATTCAAGATATTTAATGCAATGAAAAATGAAAGCACGATTCCCCATAGGGATATGTACATAAGGGGGATCCATAGATAATAATGCTGTTTGGACCTAGAATTTCCCTATATACAGATTAGGGAAACATTTATTCCATTTTATTATCCCTTTCAAAATAAAGGAAAGGGGGGGGGGGAGAATACCGATTTAAGAGTCGTTCACTACTGCAATTCAAAAAAAAGAAAATTCAAATTTTCAAATTATAGTTAATGGTTCTAATTTGTTCTGAATTTTGCAGCCTGTGACTGGAAATCCACTTTTTCTCCTTTGTCATCTCAGAAAGAAAAGGGCAGTTTTCTAGTGTTAGCAATGTGTGTTTTAAGATAGAATCCATCGAGGAGAATAAGCGCAACTGGATACAAAATTAGAAAAAAGTTAAGTAGAATTAGATTCCAAATAAAAGAAAAAAACAGGTTTTAGTAAAAAAATGTAAATGAATACTTGTTCTTTTCTCGATTTTAGATCGGATTTTTTGGCGGCATGGCCAAGTGGTAAGGCAGGGGACTGCAAATCCTTTACCCCCAGTTCAAATCTGGGTGCCGCCTAATCAATAAAATACTTAGGATTAATACTTAGGATTATAGTTCTATCCTCAAACTAGGGTTTGTTTTGTCGGCAGTGGCCCAAACGGCTACCAATAGGGGTGAGGTAGCGTTTCCTTATTCTTTTTTTAATTAAAATTGATTCGATTCGGGAATTTAAAACTACGAGACTAAGATGTCAGAAATCTTCGTATCCAAAGGTTCCTAAGGACCAGTCTTTTTTCAATCTAAGATGGAAGAAGGGACTTCGCGAAGAAATATCAAGACTTCCTAATTATCATACATTTTTCTTATGGTACATCTTACTACATAAACTTCGTACATCTTATGCTACCTACATACACTAAAGTAAAAGCTACTGATTCTGTCGAGAATTAGATTGAATAGGCTGATCAAAAATCAATTTTTGGGTTGTGGATAGGGCCTCCTCACTCTTTCATAGAAAGATAGAAAGTGGGGCAGTAGGGTTTGGGTAAAAAATAAACATGGGTAAGGTAGGTATCCAATAAATATTTATCTATCCTAATTTTATGGTATATTCTTACGCCCTTTGCTTATAAAAACGGTAACAAACGGAAGAAAAAATCTCTCTATTCCCGCGTCTTCTATTTAGGACATCCCCCTACTCTTTTTTAGGGAAAGGGCTATGTATCAGATTTATACTTAATGCTCTCCAATTCTACCAGAAATCATATTTGTTAGGAGTAAATTCCTTTAACGGATTCATCCATAGTCTTAGGGCAGAATGGCCTTTTGACTCTGTACTCTTGATTCCACTATGATTATTGATCAATAGTAGAAGAATTCCTTCATAGAAATAGGAGACATAATTTACATGGATATAGTAAGTCTCGCTTGGGCTGCTTTAATGGTAGTCTTTACATTTTCTCTTTCGCTAGTAGTATGGGGGAGGAGTGGACTCTAGGGATACTACCAATTGATTGAGTAGTCGAATTGTAGTATCAACTCTTTTCTTTAATTGGTCGTTTTGCATTAATAAGTTTGCCAAACTTTTTTTCTCTCTTTCTTTAGTTTTGTTTCATTCTTGTAAGAAACTCTTTTAAGAAAGTAAGAAAGAGTCGTTCTATTCTACTATGTTCTATTCCAGTATAATAGAAAGGGCCATTATAGTAATTCAGAATTTCTATTCTACTAGAAGTGGCGAGTAAAAAGAAAGTTCTATACATAAGAAAATTCAACTTTTTTACACGAAGCTATTCACAACATATCGCACATTTTCCATTTATACTATTTTCTTATTCTTAGAAAATTTTTTATGTTCTTTTTTTTTTTGAAGGATCTCGATTGAAGCATCTCGCGCCATTTTTAAGCATGAAAGATTCGTAGGTTTTTTCCTTTTACTTTATTTTCTTTTACTATAGTCTATTCGCGTATTATTTTTCTCCCCCTCCATGGATTCTTTCAATGAAAAATTGTCTTCGATTTTTTTGATTTTGACTTGATTGCAATTAAGTGGATGCAGTGAAAAAAGCAGTTGAATTAGACTACTATTTCAATCTACTAATCGATTCTATGTAGATTCAAGATAATATAATAGAGAGAATCGAAAGTGTGGTAGAAAAAACTATATGGAGTTCTTTCTACCACACTTTATGATTCCAACCGCATCCTTTCATTTAAGACTTGGATTTTTATTTTCTTTAATCCCTTTTTCATTTCTTCAATGATTAATTGGAATTCCAATTAATCATTTTGGCTGGCTGTTTTTACATAAATAATAAGTAAAAAGGCAGTAGGAACTAGAATGAACAATGCAGTAGCAATAAATGCGAGAATATTGACTTCCATAACCTCTTTATTTTTTTTTTCACAATAACTCGGGATGTAATCCCATAGAGAGGAAAAAGGGGTATCCTGTAAATTTAAGGGGAGGACTTGCATTCTGATAATACTGAATCAATTCAATATTACGAATATTGGATCTATCAAATCAATTCATGGTTGATAGTGGAATAATATAACATAGCATAGCATAGGAAGATCCCTTATCCATACTAAGACCAAAATCCATTTTTTGATTGGATTCGAAACTCCCTCTATTCCATTTTTCATTCTTTTCTACTTTTGCTTTTCTATATGTATAACCCAAAATCTTTCTTATCTTATCCAATTTCCTTTCCTTTTTCTTATAATTATACATACAATTATGTATGTATGTATTATATGACCCATAGAAAGTGGGTCACATAGACATCCAAATAAGCAGTAGAAGTAGAAATGAATAAGCAGTAGAAGTAGAAATGAGATGTAGAAAAGGGGATTTTAAATAAAAAGGATTCAATATTTCAATTTAGGAAAAAGAGCGTTTGCTTGGTTTTTATTTTATTAGGTTACTATCAATATCTACTTTTTGGGATCTAAAGATGAGAGCGGATCCATAAGGAGTCGGCAAATGGAGTGAGAATGAGGTAGATTCTTTCCAATTATTCATTGAACATACACAAACAAAGTTGGAACTAGAAAATAGAAGGGGTGTGGTTTAACCCCCAAAACCAAAAAGGAACTAATTATATGAAATTAATTCTCTAACAATAAATGAATACGGTTTATGTATGGATTCCGGTAAAATACCGGTACTCCATTCCATAAGAGTCGAATAGTAAGTTAAGATGAGGACGGTATCATCATAAAAATAGAGTAATATCCTAAATTATACTAATCCACGTATGATAGCTTTTCCTTATTAACCAGAAGTAGTGAAAAAAAAAAATTCCTATACAGCTATCTTTTTACTGATAAATGCGAAATAAAAAAAGTGAAGTAAGGGTACCCCATAGATATTTGATGTTGCCCCCTGCCCCCCCCCTTTTTCATCAAAAATTTCCATTAAAAAAAGGAAAGATGAATTTGTCCATTCATTGAACCCTAGTTCGGGACTGACGGGGCTCGAACCCGCAGCTTCCGCCTTGACAGGGCGGTGCTCTGACCAATTGAACTACAATCCCTGCGGGTTGTATGGCATACCTATTCTTAAATAGAACCATAAGAAGATTCGATTCGTCTGTTGTGCTCTAAGAAATAGACGAATCATATACTACATACCCACATAGGATATGTGGGTATAGTGAGAGTGGCATAACTAGTATGTTGCGATTTTTTATCCCTAAAAATAAACGAGAATCCGCCTTTCCATAAGAAAAACCCTTTTCTTTATAAGATAAAGAATCAGAGAGATATGGATTAGAAAAAAATTTCCCCATTTCTCTTTATCCTTTATTTCTATGGATCAGACATTTTTTTTCTTCCATACAAAATAATGGATTTAGTTCATATTCACGAAGCCCCTAGATTTTTGGGCCGAGCTGGATTTGAACCAGCGTAGACATATCGTCAACGAATTTACAGTCCGTCCCCATTAACCGCTCGGGCATCGACCCAGGAAGAATTTTTTCTAGGCTTTTTGATAATCTATGATTAACCTCTTTTTATAATACTCCCTACCCCCAGGGGAAGTCGAATCCCCGCTGCCTCCTTGAAAGAGAGATGTCCTGAACCACTAGACGATAGGGGCATCACTAGACGATAGCGCCATATACAACCACTCGTCATTATACTATAATGATAGTATGAGCAGTTTTTTGGAATTGTCAATATACTCGAAGAGTATAACTAGATCAAAGGAAAGAGTCTTTACTACTTTTCCGTTATGCTTTCATAGGATTTTTTTTAGTTGAGGGTTAGGTTAATTCACGGATCATCCCCTACTTTTTAAGGTTAAGGAAATTAAAGGGTATAGAATAAGAATAGATTAATAAAAAGGAGTCTCGATTAGTTCAGTACAGGTATTGATTTGATTGCTCTAACAGGAAAAACAGTCCAATTTCATTTCTTTTTTGCAATTTTAACTCTGTGCTTCGTTTAGTGTTCAGACCAAAAATATCGGCATCTTGCACTAAACAAAGTCATAAAATTCACGAAAAATGGAGACATTAGAAAAAAAAAATGAATGGATTTTGTAGAAAAGTACTTTCTCGGATTCGAACCGATGACTTTCGTCTTGCCAAAGCAATACTCTACCACTAAGTGAAAAGCCCTTTATCGGATTTGAACCGATGACTTATGCCTTACCATGGCATTACTCTACCACTGAGTTAAAAGGGCTTTTTATTCAATAATTAGCTACTTTCGTTTACTATTATGGTATGGGTCTACTGCATAATGTACATAATATATGTATAGATAGAGATATATGTAGAGATTTTCTTTTATATATATCGAGATATAGAAGTTCTATCGAGATATAGAAGTTTATTTATGTCGAGGTTCAAAATCTTGATAAAATCAAGAAAAATAATAAAATATTTCATATTCTCTCTTACCACTTGCACAAAATAGAGGTATTTTATTATTATATAAATAAATACGTATAACGTATAATAAAATATGTCAACAGAGAGTTGACACACTCAAAAATTATTATATATCGGATTGAAGAAGGTGGATAAGTTCATAGGTATGTAAACACGATCTCGGGCAACTCACCAAAGCCCAGAAGTTCCATTTTCTTTTTTTTTAAGAGGAGAACAAATATGTATCAATTGTTGAATCGGATACAATGTTGAATGGGATACAACAATGGGCCAAAAATGCCAAAGGGGCAATAAGAACTGCTGTTAAAAAAACGATAGATTTTGTTTTTTTTATCTTTAGGCTATTCACTTTTCACGTGCTCAGAATGTTCTGCAGAATTAGGGACTTTTTTCTTCTATTGGCCGATCTTATGATGAGAACTATCTCCATTTATGTTTTATTTCCCCTAATTCTAATTGGGTGGGGTATAAAGGAATTTGCGCTCTTCATATACCCCATATGGCTGGGTATTAATTTTCAGTGATATACTTCTTATCCGTTTTGGTGAGAGATTGAAACAATTTTTATTTTTAACAGGCATCTTTTGGAAAAACTTTCGAGTTCAAAACTTTTTAAGAAAAATTCAAAAGTTTTGGACGGATTTGTTGAAATTATTTTCAATAGGTACCCCTTGGAAATGGGGTCCTTGACTATTCTACAAGGATTCTAGTGGATTTGGAACAAACTATGTTGGAGTTAATTTTATTCTCAAAAATTGGCAGTCGAATTTATACTGCAGAGTAGAAAAATTCTACTACTGCCTGCCCAACAAAAAAGAAAAACCATATCCTACATACCTAACTCCTCCTGGTTCAGGGTTTGCCGTTCCCGAACACTAGAAAAAAGGAGGATTTAGGATTTCTGATCCTAGGGTGAAAAGGAAAGGAACAGATACCCAATATGATTCTTAGGAGGAACTTTTGGTAATGGTCTTGGTCCTCTATGCTCTTTTTTATGTGTTCTTAGTTCGATTCATCTTCTTTGATTCTTTTAAACAAGAAAAGAATTTAATAAACTAGAATTGAGTGCAAAAGAAGAGAGGAAATTTATAAATGGGGAGGATCCACTAACCAGAGACTTTCCGGATCCTCTTTATGAGGAGTTTGAGGAGTCCTCATCAGAGTCCTCTGATGTAAATTTTCATCAGGTAAATCTGTCCATTCCTATCCGCTTTTCTTTTTATTACTCTTTGTTTGTTGCTTCTCTCAAGTGATAGAGGAAGTCTATGATGAATTTTTTTATGATTCTTGTAGTCATAACCGTAGAATAGATTCTAATCGAAATGCATACATTTGGTTCATACACAATTGGCATGGTAAGAAGATATGTATTTTACAGATTGGAGAGGGGCTATCTAAATCCTAAAGTAAAGGCTCGCGATTGAAGTACCAACTGTCCCCTGCCATGAACTTTCTCCATTTGATTTGATAAGGTTGAATTAGCCTCCTTCTCGAATGGCTACCCTTGACAAAGGGTAGCATTGGTATCATAATCTACATGTAGCGGGTATAGTTTAGTGGTAAAAGTGTGATTCGTTCTATTAATAACTGAATTTGAAATGATATACTTAAGGCATCCTTAAGTTTTTTTATATTCATATTCCGATGAAAACTTTAGTTCTTATAAAGGGTTTAATCCTTTTCCTCTCAATAGCATATTGAGGAAGAATATACATTCTCGCGATTAGTATCCAAAGACTAATTAAATTTGCACTCAAAATACAAATTCGATTATGAGTACAGAGTCGCGAAGCATAATTTTGCATTTAAGTATTCCGATTGAATAAATATGAGTAAAGGATCTATGGATGAAGATACAAAAAAGTTTATTTCCAATCGTAACTAAATCTTCTTTTGTTTTGTTTAAAAAGGAAATGGAAGCCCAATAGCTAAAAAACGATGGTTTTGGTTTACTAGAACCGTGAGTATATTGTTTCAGCTCGGTGGAAACCCAACTCTTTTCCTCAGGATCTCTTGAATGAAATTAGGGAACGAAGTAAGTAGATTAGATAGAGAATATCTATCTCCTACTCTATAGGGATCATCTAGAAAGCAGAGAGCCTTGGTTCCATTCAGACAGAAAAGCTGACATAGATGTTAAGTGGTGAGAATATCCATAAAGGAGCCGAATGAAATCAAAATTTCATGTTCGGTTTTGAATTAGAGACGTTAAAAAAAAATCAACCAACGTCGACTATAACCCCTAGCCTTCCAAGCTAACGATGCGGGTTCGATTCCCGCTACCCGCTCCATTTTGTAGAAAAAGACTATTCTATTTGTTTGTTTAGACATGGTAGAGACTTGTATTCAACCTTTTTCGTCCACCTCTTTTCGGCCCTACAGAGCGGAGTAGAGCAGTTTGGTAGCTCACGAGGCTCATAACCTTGAGGTCACGGGTTCGATTCCCGTCTCCGCACTTAGCAGTCCGTATAAATGGACTATTTGTATAGATATGGTAGAGGGCTATATCCAACTCTTTTTTTTATTCAGCAGGCAGGCAGAAAAAAAAATGAAAGAAAAGTATAGCCTATACCCTTTAAAATTGAAAACCGTTTGTCTCTTGTTTGTCTCGGTAGAATCCCCGGTTTAGGGAACTTTCTTGGAAAGTTGGATTTTCGCCCCCGAAGCACTCTTTTTTTTTTTTGAATCGGGTGCAAAGGAAGGATAAGATAGGAAGGGGTACAGTACTAGACTAACAACTACTTAATTTAATAGAAATTTAATAGAAGTAGTTAAGTAGTCAACTAGACTTAATTTTTTATCATAGTACCTTACTAAATACTAAATTAAGGTGGCGAGCGACGGGAATCGAACCCGTATCTTCTCCTTGGCAAGGAGATGTTTTACCACTGAACTACGCTCGCTACATTGAACTACGCCCGCTACGGCCTCTATTTTATAGGGTATATCCACCTGGGTCGACCGTCTATGTCTGGGTCGACCGTTTCATTTTCTATTAGAGTTTTCTTTTTATTAATTGTCTGTATTCTAATGGCAATAGAATTTCCTAATAATGAAGGAGAAGAGGAATAATTCGGAACGAAAATAGCATTTTAATGTGTATCAAAATCAGAATTTTTTCGAAAAAAGGGCCCTTCTTTTTATTTATTTTATATCGGGCTACTAAAATACTAAACAAATTCAAGAAATGAGAGAATTCAGAATAGCTACCAGAAAGACTAATCCAATCCATAATGATGTACCGGAAAATACAACGTTTTTATTATTTGACCAACCATCAGGAGAAGCAAATACAAGGGGTACACTAATTACTAAGACTGAGGAAGTCGCAATTAATGCAAAAACAGCTAATTGGAAAGCAATAGTCATATTTAAAATCCTCCAAACTACCTTCAAATAAAGTTGACTACATATTTCTATTTGATCCCTCACTTAATCAAAATTGTACGAAAATACAAGAAGTAGGAGGGGTTTAATCATGAATCCATGGATTCTTCTCTTTAAATTAAAACTTTTTCTTTACCGCTTTTATTTGGATATGGAGTTGAGGGAATTTAGCCTTTATTTCACAAACGGATATAGCGGATTCTGTATCCGTGTATACAGTATACAGAGATATATCGAAAGTGGACTTGCATCTGAGAGATGTTTATAGGAGTTTAGTAGATCATTTCATATAGCTATGTTCTATTTGTAGGAATAAAATAGGGATTGGGCTGTGGAGAGATGGCTGAGTGGTTGATAGCCCCGGTCTTGAAAACCGGTATAGTTTTAGGAACTATCGAGGGTTCGAATCCCTCTCTCTCCTTTTGTTTATTGAATACATTTGTTTCTTTCTATGTTTTTCTTTGTTCTGCCCGCTTATATCATTTTTTCATAAAAAAGCATGAACGGCTCGGCTAGATGAAATAACCGAGCCAGAACAGAAAAAAAAGTAGAACAGGTAGAAATAAAAAAATCTTAGTTAAGAGGGGTCATGTAAAGAACAGGTTCCAAATCACGATCAATTCCCTTTTCAAAGCCTGCTGCAGCAGCTCGGGCTCTCCCTGCATGCCACAAATGGCCCACAAAAAAGAAGAATCCTAGAACAAAAT